TTTACACAGAGGAATGGAAAAAATCGCGGAAAACCGAACTATTATACAATGAGGGAAAAAAGAAAAAGAGAGAGATGGTAGAAAAGGGGGAGAGATGGGGGAAGAAGATAGGAAGGGGAATAAGGGGGCTCTTTAGGCAGGAGACGGGGGAATTCCTTAAGTTAAGAAAGAAAAAAGAATAAGAACACGGATACATAACATAAAAAAAAGAATAAATAAGACGATATTCGACCTCCCCCTACATATTTAATTTCTTCTCCTATACAAAAACCAGCAAGACCTACTCCATTGGTAATTCCATCAATGACACCCTTATCGAAAAACTGCGTTAGTTCAGTTAATCCTCTTATACCCAGGGTAAAGACCCTAGTATAGAAAATATCTATATAACCACGATTATATGACCAACTGTATATCTTTTTTCTTACTTGATCCGAAAAAAACTTTTTAGGACTCTCTTTTACAAGAGAATTTATTAAATCCAAATTCTGAAAAAAGGAATAAGCGGATCCATAGAAGATATATGCTATGGATAGACCAAACATAGCTAGACTTACAGAAGAAATTGCATTAGTGATAAATTCATATGAATTTATGGAAGAATTAGAACTTTCCTGGAAAAAGTTTATTGAGGGAGTTAACCACTTTGATAATATGGTTAACTCCGCTATTCCATTATCCATTACTCCATTATCAAAATGGATTCCTATGGATCCAATGAACAAAGTAAAAAGCAGTAATATAAAAAGAGGGAATAGCATAGTATTTCCCGTTTCATGAGGATAGACAAAAGTGTTTTTAGCCCCAAAGGAAGTACTAAAGGACCCTATCCTATTTCTTGTATTACCATGAATTTTGGATATATTTTGTGAAAAAAAAGAAACTCCACTCTTCGTTGTTGATAAAATGAAATCTCTATTCACTCCTTTGGGTATCCTTTTTCCCCATAAGGATATTGAATACAACGAACCCTCTTTAGTGCTACTGTAATTTTGAAAATGAACACGCAGGTACCCATCAAAAGTAAGTAAATATATCCGAAACATATAAAACGCAGTTAATCCTGCAGTAAAAGAGGCTATTATTCCAAAAAAGGGTGAATACAACCAACTATTACTAAGGATTTCATCTTTGGACCAGAAGCAAGCAAGAGGTGGAATACCACAAAGAGAAAGCGTACCCCATAAAAAAGTAGTTCTTGTAATTGGAACGTATTTTCTTAAACCACCCATAAGAACCATATTCTGACTTTTATCTGGTGAATATCCAACAAGAGGTTCCATTGAATGAATAATGGATCCGGATCCCAAGAACAATAAAGCTTTCGAATAAGCATGAGTGATCAAATGGAATAAAGCAGCTTGATAAGAACCTATACCTAGAGCTAACATCATATAACCCAATTGAGACATTGTAGAATAGGCTAAGCTTCTTTTAATATCTCTCTGAGCAAGAGCTAAAGTAGCTCCTAAGAAGAGTGTTATTGTACCTACTAAAGAAATGAAACTCATTATTAAAGGTAGGGATATGAAAAGAGGAAGAAGTCGAGCTAGAAGAAAAATCCCCGCAGCAACCATAGTTGCTGCGTGTATAAGAGCCGAAATGGGAGTGGGTCCTTCCATAGCATCGGGTAACCATACGTGAAGAGGGAATTGTGCAGATTTCGCAACTGCACCAAGGAATAATAAAAAAGCACACAAAGTAGTAAGTAAGGAATTAATCCCATTATTAGGAATCCAGTTATTAGCTATTTTGAACAAATCCCGAAACTCTAAACTACCTGTTATCCAAAAAAAACCTAAAATTCCTAATAACAGACCAAAATCCCCTACACGATTAGTTACAAAAGCTTTTTGACAAGCACTCGCTGCAATTGGCCGTGTAAACCAAAAGCCTATCAATAAATAGGAACACATTCCCACAAGTTCCCAAAAAAAATAAATTTGTATCAAATTGGAACTAGTAACCAATCCCAACATGGAAGTATTGAAAAAACTTATATAAACAAAAAATCTCAAATATCCTTCATCGTGAGACATATAATCGTCACTATAAATAAGAACGAGGATTCCTACAGTAGTAATTAGTATTAACATAATAGAAGTAAGCGGGTCGATCAAGTATCCAAATTCTAAGGAAAAATCATTATTGACGGTCCAAGACCATAGATATTGATAGATAGAACTTCCATTTATTTGTTGAATAGATAGGTGAACTGAGAATACCATAGCTATACTTAAGAGTAAAACACAAGGAAAAGCCCATATGCGACGAAGATTTTTTGTTGCTGTCGGAATAAGAATAAGTCCAAACCCCATTGACATAATAACTGGAAGTGGGAGAAGAGGGATTACCCATGCATATTGATATGTATGTTCCATAAGAAAAGAAATTGCAATTTTTACTTGAAATTTTTCTAAAAAATAAAATTGTTTCCGATTCACCAAACCAATTCTTATCTCTTTCTGAAGGAATTCAAAAAAATAAGAATAAGACAAAATACTGGAATTCTGAATTTTTCCAAATTTCTCTCATTGAAATAATCAAAAATTCAGAATGGGTTTACTTGGTTAAATTCAAAAAGTTAATTAACTAACTTTGTTACCTAGTTATTACCTAAAGAAGGATATTTGTTAAAATACAAAAAAGGATTGAATCATTTTACTTTCTATTCATTTTTGTATTTCTTTCTATTAAAATGAAGATGAAGCAGCTCTCATGTTTCGTAACTGATTGATTGAATTCCAATGAAAACCTATGTTTATAGGAAATTATCGAATATTCCTTACTTCATATAGAACTGAAATCCTAATGACTAGAATTACCTAAGTTTTAGAATGTCTTGTTTAAGAGACTAAGTATTTTTTTTTGTTTTGATTGGAATTCCATTATGGAATACCATTCTGAACTTAATTAACTATTTGAATTTTCCCTTCCTTTTATCCCCCCATCTTATATGGGGGATAGGCCGTAGATCTATATATGGAGTATACTTAATATATAAATTGATTTAAATAGAAAACCTTTGTATATATTCTATATTATTAAAACAAAGTATAAAATATATATGAAAAATATGCTAAAAAATTCTTGTCTTATCCGCATTAGAGAAAATAAAGTAAAAAAGAATTCAGAATTTCAGTTCAGTATCTAAGTATAAATACTAAGAAAAAACAGAAAGAAGAATTGATTTGCGGCAATAGATGTCTTTCACATACAACTAGAAAAAAGTAATCTCCTTTTTGAATGGCAGTTCCAAAAAAACGTACTTCGATGTCAAAAAAGCGTATTCGTAAAAATCTTTGGAAGAAAAAGACTTATTTTTCCATAGTACAATCTTATTCTTTAGCAAAATCAAGATCATTTTCCAGCGGCAGCGAGCATCCAAAACCAAAGGGTTTTTCTGGGCAACAAACAAACAAATAATCTGGTTTTGGAATAATCTGAATTGACCTATCCCAAAGAAATTCCAATTATTTAATATGAATAATTCGGATTAATTAATGAATGTACTTTTATGTGTCGAATTCCTCGGTACAATATTCTTAGAACTAACCCCTCTGATATATAGAACAAAAGTTTTTGGTATACTGTGTCCTAAGTATTCTTTTCCTATCAACGAACTATTCATAATAGAATCCTCATATTTTATTATGAGGATTCTATTATGAATAGTAGAGTATTCTTGCAATAGGACTTACAACTTCTACCTATCTTATCAAAAATCCACAAAAAAATAGGTTTAGGCTTGGTAAATCATATTAATAAGGGCATAAAGGCTTTCATTCTAGAAATTTTGCTAAAATCCAAAATTCTTTGTATTTAATGATGAAATTATAGAAATTCTAATGGATAGATTGAAAGATTTTTTTTATTTCAATGAGAAACTAATTAGAAAAAAAATGAGTTCTATATTGCAACTGAGAAAAAACAGTTCCAACTCTTTCAAGCTTTGTTTCTATTGGGCAAAGCAAGAGTTTATTGTTAAAAAAATCCCCAATGATACTACCAAACGAAGTCCATTTTAATGAAGATTCTAATGTTCCTAAATTCTATGGACTCTCCCAATCTCGACGATTTGCGAGAAAATAACTATTATTCTTTTAACTTCCCTATTATTTAAAGTTAGCCGCCATGGTGAAATTGGTAGACACGCTGCTCTTAGGAAGCAGTGCTCAAGCATCTCGGTTCGAGTCCGAGTGGCGGCATTCTCAAAAAAGAATACAATAGATTAGAAAATGGATTCAATTCGAAATTTCCAATTTTGTAATGGGACCTTCTCCTTATGCTATTTGCAACTTTAGAACATATACTAACTCATATCTCTTTCTCAACCATTTCAATTGTGATTACAATTCATTTGATAACCTTATTAGTTCGTGAACTTGGGGGATTACGTGATTCGTCAGAAAAAGGAATGATAGCTACTTTTTTCTCTATAACAGGATTCTTAGTTTCTCGTTGGGCTTCTTCGGGACATTTTCCATTAAGTAATTTATATGAGTCATTGATCTTCCTTTCATGGGCTCTGTATATTCTTCATACGATTCCTAAGATACAGAACTCTAAAAATGATTTAAGCACAATAACTACGCCAAGTACTATTTTAACGCAAGGCTTTGCCACGTCGGGTCTTTTAACTGAAATGCATCAATCCACAATACTAGTACCTGCTCTACAATCTCAGTGGTTAATGATGCATGTCAGTATGATGTTACTAAGCTATGCAACTCTTTTGTGCGGATCCTTATTATCCGCCGCTCTTCTAATCATTAAATTTCGAAAGAATTTCAATTTCTTTTTAGAAAAGAAAAAAAATGTTTTAAATAAAACATTTTTCTTTAGTGAGTTTAGTGAGATTGAATATTTCTATGTAAAAAGAAGTGCTTTAAAAAACACCTCTTTTCCTTCATTTCCAAATTATTACAAATATCAATTAATTGAGCGTTTGGATTCTTGGAGTTATCGTGTCATTAGCCTAGGGTTTACCCTTTTAACCATAGGTATTCTTTGTGGAGCAGTATGGGCTAATGAGGCGTGGGGATCCTATTGGAATTGGGATCCTAAGGAAACTTGGGCATTTATTACTTGGACCATATTCGCAATTTATTTACATAGTAGAACAAATCCAAATTGGAAGGGTACGAATTCCGCACTTGTAGCTTCGATAGGATTTCTTATAATTTGGATCTGCTATTTTGGTATCAATCTATTAGGAATAGGTTTACATAGTTATGGTGCATTTACATTACCATCTAAATGATTACATAACATAAAACCTTCGTGAAATGAAAGTTTTTCCATTTTTGTTTGATTTGAGAACCCTTGAACGCCTTCTCAAAGGGTTCTCAAAAATTCGAGATAGATCTAATTAGACTTTTTTACTTTTTTCTGAATTATTTGGTTTTTCCACTATGGAATATAGAGCGGACTAGTAAAAAAAAATTATTTAGGATAATAATTGGATAAGAGAGCCTCTACCTTGTCAACCGATAGCGAGAGAACAAAATCTGGATAAATACCAATTCCTATTACTGGTAAAAAGATACAGATTAAAAGAAAGAGTTCTCGTGGTCCAGAATCCACCAAATTTGCGTTTGGAACATGAAATAGCTTGTATCCATAGAACATCTGGCGTAACATAGATAATAAAAAAATAGGAGTTAATATCATTCCAATTGCCATTACAAAAGTAATTAGCATTTTTGGTATTAACAGAAATTTTGGACTAGTAATTAGTCCAAAAAATACTACTAATTCTGCAACAAAACCGCTCATTCCTGGTAAGGCAAGAGAAGCCATTGAAAAGCTACTAAACATGGTAAAAATTTTTGGCATTGGGATAGATATCCCCCCCAGTTCTTCGAGATAAACAAGACGCATTCTATCACAAGCCGTTCCCGCCAAGAAAAAAAGTGTAGCACCAATAAATCCATGGGATAGTATTTGTAAAATAGCTCCATTGAGTCCAATGTTGGTTATGGAACCAATTCCTATAATTATGAAACCCATGTGAGATACGGAGGAGTAGGCTATTCTTTTTTTGAAATTTCGTTGACCAAGAGAAGTTGAAGCTGCATAGATTATTTGCATCGCTCCTATTATTACCAACCAGGGGGAAAATAGATAATGAGCATGAGGTAACAATTCCATATTGATCCGAATTAATCCGTATGCTCCCATCTTTAATAGGATTCCCGCTAAAAGCATACATGTACTGTAATGCGCTTCCCCATGGGTATCTGGTAACCACGTATGTAGGGGTATAATCGGCAATTTGACAGCATAAGCAATAAGGAAGCCAAAATAAAATAGTATTTCCAATGTTGCAGGGTATGATCGATTAATTAATCTTTCCAAATCTAATCTTGGTTCGTTGGAACCATATAAGCCCATACCTAGAACTCCGATTAAGAAAAAAATGGAACCGCCTGCAGTATACAAAATAAATTTTGTAGCTGAATACAGACGCCTCTTTCCCCCCCACATGGATAAAAGTAAGTAAACAGGAATTAATTCTAACTCCCACATGATAAAAAAAAGTAAAAGGTCTCGCGAAGAAAATAATCCTATTTGACCACTATACATTGCTAGCATCAGGAAATAGAATAATCGCGAATTCCGGGTAACTGGCCAAGCTGCTAAAGTAGCTAAAGTAGTGATAAATCCTGTCAATAAAATAGATCCTAATGAAAGTCCATCGATTCCCAATCTCCAGTGGAAATCAAAGACATCTATCCATTTAGAATCCTCCTTTAATTGGATTAAGGGATCCTCCAATTGGAAATGATAACAGAATGCATAAGTCATTAGAAGGAATTCTAATAAACAAATAGATATAGTATACCACCTAACGATTTTGTTTCCCCTATGAGGTAAAAAGAAAATTAATGAACCTGCAAATATCGGCAAAACAACAAGTATTGTTAACCAAGGAAAATAACTCATGATAAAGTGATAAAGAGAAGATACGTTTTGACCAGAAAAGCCCGTGCTCGAAATAAGCGAGCACAGGCTTCCTCGGTAAAGAGGAATCAGACGATTCAAGTGGAGTTTTTTGTAACGTATCAATAAGATAGAGCCATGCTGCGGGTTGTTTCAGGCCCTAAATAAACGCGGACACTTAAAAAATCTGTTGGGCAGGCAGATTCACATCTCTTACAACCCACACAATCTTCGGTTCTCGGCGCGGAAGCAATTTGCTTGGCTTTACACCCATCCCAGGGTATCATTTCTAATACATCTGTTGGACAAGCTCGTACACATTGAGTGCATCCTATACATGTATCATAAATTTTTACGGAATGTGACATTGGATCTATAAATTTTCCTTTTCAACATAAAAATTTTCGATCTGGTAAAAATGAAATTAGTACTATATGAGTCATATGTATTGTAGACACCAGACGAAGCAATGGTTTATCCAAACTTCAACAAATAAATAAATAAAATAATGCAATATATTTCTTAATCCGTTTGTGAGAAAGCGTGAAAAGAGCCAAGAGACTTGAATTTTTGGCTTCAACAATCATAATTATACGAATTGTACATACGAATTCGAATTAGCCAATTTATTGGCTATCGTCTTTTCAATATAAATTATTGCAATATTCAAATTGCAATATCAATGAATTGCAAAAATTCAATAAGTAAAAAAGAATACTATGTAATAACCTAATCAAAAAATAGATATTATAAAATAATAAAATAATAAGAAAATAGTATTCGATTTCTATTCATCTTAATATTTGATATTATTATATGTGCGCCTTTGTTTAGAGGATTTTATGTCTAATTATTCAAAAAATTAGATTGATTGATACGAGTTGATTTCTTGTTACGATGGATGGAAGAAAGAATGGATAGTCCAATAGCTGCTTCAGCAGCCGCAAGGGCTATAACAAAAATTGCGAAAATGTCTCCTTTTAATTGGCGACTATCAAATAGATCAGAAAATGTTACGAGATTTAGATTAATTGAATTCAGTATAAGTTCAAGACATATTAGAGCTCTAACCATGTTTCGGCTTGTGATCAATCCATAGATACCAATCGAAAATAAATAGACACTAAAAAAAAGTACATGCTCAAACATCATTAACTAACTCCTTATCAATCTCGATTCATTTCAATATGAGGACAAGAATTGAACCGATTCCATTAATTAGAATAGAACAGTTACACAACAAAAGAGAAAAGAAGGTATTTGTTGGCAGTAGATGGGTTTTACTAAATCAAAATTGTGATTCTTTAGTTATTTATTTTAGATTTGAAATTCTAAGAATTTTGACTAATTCTAAGTATTTCTTATTGCCGAGCCATAGTAATTGCACCTATTAAAGAAACTAGAAGAATTATGGAAATGAGTTCAAACGGAAGATAAAAATCAGTTGCTAAATGAATCCCAATTTGTTGAACGTTATTTATGAGACCCTGTTCTACTATTTGGTTTGATCTTGTAGTCCAAAGAATTCCATACCATGACGTATCTGGGATAGTAGTCATTAGTGAAAAAAGAATAGTTATACAAACGAGTGAAGTGAACCCATCTCCAATAGTCCAATAATTCTTATTTTTAGACCATTCTGAGCCATTTACGAACATTACGGCAAATATGATCAAAACATTTATAGCTCCCACATAAATAAGAAGTTGTGCGACAGCTACAAAGTAGGAATTCAATAAAATATAGAATAAGGATATACAAACAAGAACTAATCCCAGCGAAAAGGCAGAATAAATTGGGTTGGTAAGTAATACTACTCCTAGACCTCCTAGTAGAAGAATAAATCCCCCAAATAGCACAAGAATCTCATGTATTGGTCCAGGTAAATCCATTATGGATAAGAAGAAATTTATAGTATAAAATTTTTCATGAACTGACTAAAACTAAAAGATTCAAGGAAGGAAAAAGGGATTAGGATATTTTTTTGTATATAAGTTGTATAGTTAGAAATCACATCACGAAAATCTACTCTCATTTTTAATCAGGAATAATTTGCAATAAGCAGTAGTTATTCGTTTTTCTTTTTTTCTTTATAGTTAATAAAAAACTATTGGATTTTTCTAACAAAAAAGAAAAATCCTAGTAACTAATAATTAGTAACCGTTCTTGAATTCCAAGATTTTTCTTCGTCTATTTTACTTTGAGTCGAATTCCTAATTGTTTGAATTGTGTAATCTCCCATTATGGAGATTGGTAACCGACTCAAAGCAATTTGATTGTAATTCAATTCATGACGATCATAAGTAGAAAGTTCATATTCTTCAGTCATTGATAAACAGCTTGTCGGGCAGTACTCAACACAATTACCACAAAATATACAAACTCCGAAATCAATACTATAATTAAGCAATTGTTTCCTTTTAATATCCTTTTCAAATCTCCAATCCACAAGGGGTAGATCTATCGGGCATACGCGAACACATACTTCACAAGCAATACATTTATCAAATTCAAAGTGGATTCGCCCCCGGAAACGCTCCGATGTAATTGATTTTTCATAAGGGTAGTGAATCGTTATAGGTAAACGATTTGTGTGGGATAAGGTAATTATGAAACTTTGACCAATGTACCTTGCAGCGCGTATTGTTTGTTGACCATAACTCATGAACCCAGTTACCATAGGGAACATATTCTAAATATCTATGAAAAAGGTATGTTTCTTTCTCTTGTTTGAGAGAACTTTTGTGTTGAAAATATTCTTACTGTTATTGTATTATCTTATTTATAGTGAAACAAGTTGGGAAGAAGTTGTTAATAAGAGATTGCCCAGGGAAATAGGTAAAAGAAATTTCCATCCAAGATTTAATAACTGATCCATTCTCATCCTGGGTAAAGTCCATCTTATTGTGATAGAAATGAAGAGAAATAAATAAGCTTTAGTTAATGTAATAAAGATACCCATTGTCATTTCCAAAATTCCAACCATTTTATTCATTTGGAAAAATTCAAAAAAGGATATATAGGGAATAGAGAAATTCCACCCGCCTAAGTAGAGAACTGTTACAAATAAAGAGGAAACTAATAAATTTAGGTAAGAAACAAGATAAAATAAACCATATTTGATACCGGAATATTCGGTTTGATAACCTGCTACTAATTCTTCCTCTGCTTCTGGTAAATCAAAGGGTAATCTTTCACATTCTGCCAAAGAAGAAATTAGAAAAACCAGAAAACCTATAGGCTGACGCCAAAGATTCCATCCAAAAAAACCATATTTTGACTGTGCTTCAACTATATCAACTGTACTTGAACTGTTAGATAATCATAGTCGATGATAACATCACAGTTCCCACCGCTATTCCAAAACCGTACATGAAACCTTAGCTTCATACGGCTTCTCTATGATCAGAAAAAAGGAAAGGGTTGTTTCGTTTCGGTATTATCCCCCTGGGCATAGATATAATTAGGTAAGATAAAATCGATTGGAAAGTCCTAAATTAGACCAAAGGAATTCCGTCTGCTAGAATAAGAAAAAGCGCTTCCGAATTGATCTCGTCCTTTATAATATAATGAAAATTTTTCTTTGTTCAGTAATAACTTAATCTTGGAATAAAACACTCGTTATAGCAATTAATAAATGAAAAGAATTAGGGATTAATTCATGAGGAATTCTGTATTAATATGAATAGAGGAAGGAAAGAATAAATAAATATCTTTTTTTTGTATTGCATTCCATATCTTTTGTCCTATTCTTCTTTCCCCGGGGAAGGGTACTTAAAAAGAAAAAAGGAATAAAGGATTAATTCGTTCTTGATAGCCATTTCTTTAACAAGTGAAAGGGAACATACTCTGGATCGGAATCCGAAGAAAGTACTACTTGATCATTTCCACCAATTTCAAGTCCTTATTATGATTCCTTTTATGAGGAAAAATCTCTAATGCCTTAGATTCCCTCATTACTAATCCTTTATGTACTTTAGTGTTCCTAACCCCTCACTAATTTTTGATGGATTCCCCTTATGATTCTAAGTTATAGTAATAACTCGGAATATTCTAGTAATGGAATTCCATATCGCGAATCCTTTATTCTTGCCCGCTTCAAGATATGATGACTAATCAAAAAATCTCAACCTTGGGGTAAAGAGTTTACACTACTTATGTTTACTTCAACTTTTTTCTTGTACGTAGGAAATGAGATTTTTTCTTTTTACTACAAATTAATAAGCTGTTTTGTTTCACTCATATAGCTATCTAGTTTAACTTACCAACCCGAATACAGAATAAGAAAAGGAAGATAAATATTCAATGGATTTTGGAGGAAAAAGATCCTATTTTAACGAATCACACGTAGAGATATTGCTAGCACACAAAAAGTTAATGGTATTTCATAACTAATAGATTGAGCAGCAGCTCGTAGACCGCCTGAAAAAGAATATTTATTATTTGAGCTATATCCTGCCATAAGAAGACCAATAGGAGCAATACTTGAAATGGCAATCCATAAAAAAACACCAATACTAAGATCGGCTAAAACAAAACGATATCCCAAAGGGATAACTAAAAAACTTAATAAAATTGATATGACTGCTATAGAAGGTCCAATGCTAAATAAAGGAATATCTCCTCGGGATGGCAGGATATCCTCCTTAAAAAGTAGCTTAGTTCCATCGGCTATAGCTTGAAGCAGTCCCAGGGGGCCAGCATATTCAGGACCAATACGTTGTTGTATCGATGCGGATATTTCTCTTTCTAACCACACAATTACGAGTACTTCTATTGTGATTCCCAGTAGGAGGGTCAAAATGGGTAGAATCCATATCAGTCCATAGACTTCTTTTAATAATTCCGATTTCGAAAAAGAATTGATAGTTTCTATCTCTACCCTATCTATTATCATTTCAACGATCAACTTCCCCCATAATGATATCTATACTACCTAATATCGTCATGATATCAGCCAATTTCATTTTTTTAACTAGTTGAGGAAGAATTTGCAAATTAATAAAACCGGGTGGACGGATTTTCCATCTCCAGGGGAAAAGACTATCATCTCCTACCAGATAAATTCCTAATTCACCTTTTGGAGCTTCCACTCTTACATAAAGCTCTTGCTTTGACAATTCAAAATTGGGCGAAGGTTTTTTACCAAGAAATCGATATTCAAAATCATTCCATTCGGAATTCTTTGTTTTCTTAAAGCGTCGGACTTCTAAATTCTCATAAGGGCCTCCAGGAATTTTCTCTACAGCCTGTTGAATAATTTTGATGGATTCCCTCATTTCACCCATTCGTACTAAATAGCGAGCTAATGAATCCCCTTCTTTTTGCCATTGGACTTTCCAATCGAATTGGTTGTAAGACTCATAAGGATCAACTTTACGAAGATCCCATTGTATTCCAGAAGCTCGTAACATCGGTCCCGATAAGCCCCAATTTACTGCTTCTTCTCCGCTAATAAAACCGACTCCTTCAACTCGTTCTAAAAAAACGGGATTCCGTGTAATAAGTTGTTGATATTCAACAACTCCTCGTAAAAAATAATCACAGAAATCTAAACATTTATCGACCCATCCATAAGGTAGATCGGCGGCTACCCCTCCGATGCGAAAGTAATTATGCATCATTCGCATACCTGTAGCAGCTTCAAATAGATCATATATCAATTCTCTCTCTCTAAAAATATAGAAAAAGGGGGTCTGTGCGCCTAGATCCGCCATAAAAGGTCCAAGCCATAACAAGTGAGAAGCTATACGGCTCAACTCTAACATAATTACCCTAATATAGCTGGCTCTTTGGGGTATTTGAATATTCTCCAAGAATTCTGGTGCATTTACCGTTATTGCTTCTGTAAACATAGTAGCTAAATAATCCCACCGTGTTACATAAGGTAAGTATTGTATAATAGTTCGGTTTTCCGCGATTTTTTCCATTCCTCTGTGTAAATAGCCTAATATGGGTTCACAATCAATAACATCTTCACCATCGAGAGTAACGATCAGTCGAAGAACACCATGCATTGATGGGTGCTGAGGGCCCATATTGACTATCATGAGATCTTTTCTTGTAAGCGGTAGACTCATATCCTTTCTTCCTTAATTCATTATTCCATGAAAATGGATTATTCCATGAATTCCTCAAAACGAGGCTCATCAAAATGAAAAATCTAAGACTACTATAAGACTACTAATAAAATAAGAAACAAATTTGAACGATTAAATTACTTCTCCCGAATATCCAACTGACTGATTAATTTCTTATAACGTACTCTATTTTTCTTTGCCAAATAAGCCAGCAAACGTTGACGTTTTCCCAAAAGTCTTCGTAGACCTCTTTCCGATGAAAAATCTTTTTTGTGTAATTCCAAATGTGAAGCAAGTCTCCGTATCTTATTGGTGAAACTGAATACTTGAAATTCAACAGAACCCCTGTTTTCTTCTTTTTCTTCTTTAACCATAAATCCCAAAATTTTTCTACCTCCTTTCTTTTTCATGTATTTTTCTGATCAGGAAAAATACAAAATTATGTCAGTTATTTTGAAGTTATTCTAATCTCGTACACACAAAAATTTGCAATTATTCATCTACTACTGGAATTTGGATTTATTTTATCGATGCAAATTGGATTTGGATAGAAGGGTACATTCTTTTATTTTAGATAGAAGAAACATTTCTTCTATCTAAAATAAAAGAATTTTGCTGATTTATTTATTGCTATATCCAATTTATGGAATTGATACACCATTTAATTGATATCGTTTAGCAAAATGAAACACAGCATATGCATCCATCTTTCGGCTCGAGAATTTCACGGGATAGAGATATGGTATAAGAAATAGGCTATTAAGTAACTCTAAATGAATTGTGGATACATCTGTATCCTTAACATACTGAAACGACTGCCATTATTCGTATCAAACCAATAGCGATTCATACAAGCTAAATCTTCTAATCAATGGTGGGCCAATAATGAATTTTTTTGCATATGTATTAAGACGCTTGGCCTGATTTCGAAATTGTCCAGAGTTTTTTATGTTGTTTTCATTGCAAAATGATGGACCTCCTTCCGTAACTTTCCAATTACGAGTACGAGAATTGAAAGACATGAAAATTCTCAATTCTCTACGGCGTCTAGGAGATAGATAGAATATTTTCAGGAACAAGAAAATCAGAAGAATCTTTCTCTCTATTCACTACCATTCCGCGTCTTCGACTTCTATTAGTTTCTTTTCTTCTTTAATGCAATAGCTATAGTTTGATATAGAATCCATTTCTCAAAGTAATGGAAACCATTCTCGTATAGGAAATGGTTCGAAAATCGCTATTCCATCTTTTAGGTATCGTGAAAAGTGATACCTGTGAAGATCGTGCATTTCAGTCACATTCAGATCCGCTTTTCGAGTCCATGATATAACCAAATTGGATGGATCTTCCACCCGTTTAGCTAAGAAAGAATAGATGCAGAGGTGGATAATAGATCGATATGAAGATCATGAGCTGCCCCATAATGAAACCGCCAGTAGTCGCGAATATCTCCTTCTTCCCTAATCCAAGATTGGAGAAAGAAGATCTAAGAGGGACCTATGGAGAATGTGGTCAGAAATCCATAATAGAGTCCGACCACAACGACCGAATTAATTATCCTCATCGAGAAACTTAGACTACTAAGTAGAAAAGGTAGAAAAGATTTGAAAATCATGGCATGGGTCTCCTTTTTTTCTTTCTTTAGAGTTTTCTATATGCACAATTTCTCGATGTTTCGATGAGAATTTCTTGACTTTCCATATAT